AACGAGAGTATATCCCTTAGTAACAGAGTATATCCCTTAGTAACATAGTAGTCTTCCTAATGCGGGACATCCTATTATCATAATGAATGAACAAGTGTTCAACCCCATAACTCATTATAACTTTGACAGGCAGTTCCCTTTTTTATACCATCTCTACCGGATGCGGAAAAATGACCATTGCAGCTTCATGGAAAAGCCCTTTATCGGATTTGAACCGATGACTTACGCCTTACCATGGCGTTACTCTACCGCTGAGTTAAAAGGGCCTGTTTCATTCACAAATTTAGCCCACTAAGAATCTACTGGATATACCTGTACAATTATATCTTGTACAATTATATCTTGTATATACTGTATATAATATATACAATATACATATACAGATGGGGGCTCATTAAGGAACAATGAATAGTTAATTCAATTAAATACATATATAAATACATATATGAAATGAATAGTAATATAACAGTCTATGTCTATTATATCTTAATGATGCGCGAATCAATGAGTGAAAATGAGAATGAATGGGTTTGACTTTTTCTGTCGGGCAAGACATCCCCTATACTCCATTATTTTGATTATGATTAGATTATATAATTCATCTTTGTTATATAAGAATTGTTATTGTTATATAAGAATATATAATGTAATGAAAGGTTCCTGAATGAACAATAGAGAAATTTTCTTACATTAATATTATATGTATACGGAATCACAAAAGCACGAAAGGTTGTTTGTATCCTAGCATTCATTATATTGACATTGACAATTCCAAAAAACTACTCATACTATGAGTATAGTATGATGGCGATCGGGTGGGCGTGCCCCTATCGTCTAGCGGTTCAGGACATCTCTCTTTCAAGGAGGCAGCGGGGATTCGACTTCCCCTGGGGGTAGTAGGGTACGACGAAAGAAAAGTTGACCATGAATTATCAATAAACCTACAATTGATTCTTCCTGGGTCGATGCCCGAGCGGTTAATGGGGACGGACTGTAAATTCGTTGGCGATATGTCTACGCTGGTTCAAATCCAGCTCGGCCCAAGAATTCACCGATCCTTGAGGATGATATAACCAATCCTTACTCCAAAAATACATGATGATATGGAGGAATAAAGAGTCAACTTGATTCTATTTGTTCCTCCATGTTCTGATGTTTCTAACAATCTGGATCTATGAATTATTTTCAGCCAATCCGAGAAATCAAATGAAAAGATGAAAAATAAAAGAGCCCTTTTTCATTGAAAGATGGATTGTCAGTCAATTTGGCAATAACCACAGGTTGCTTTGCTATTTATCCATCCATCTTCTCTTCTATCTATGTAGATATGTATATCAGTATATCCGTTACAGGCGTCATATTTTTTTATATGATCTATCTATACGGTTATGGTTCGATGAAATAAAATCCAAATAAACAATAAATAATGTAAGCTGTACACCTCATTTTCTTGGGATTGTAGTTCAATTGGTCAGAGCACCGCCCTGTCAAGGCGGAAGCTGCGGGTTCGAGCCCCGTCAGTCCCGCACCGACCTGGGATCCTATGAATCGATTGATTCATCTCTCCGCCTTCTGCGAAGGGGAGGAGACAAAGAGCAGTGTCTAATTCCAGGTGGAAGGATCCTTATTTCACATTTATCATCGGGCAAGGTAAGCTCAATTACTAATTGAATTGGGGACAATCTCTTTCTCTCGCCCAAATTGCACGCTGGATTCTCGATTTATACGTCTGAATTAAGGAAAGGAAGGAGGATACGAATACTAATAAAAGATCAATCAAAGATCCTGTCTTTCTGTTCTGGGGGTGGAGAATAGAAAATAGAACGAATAATCTTTTTTTTTTCATTTTTCTCTGTCTTTCAAGAAGATTAGGTCATCACAAAAACTTAGCTTAGAACTTAATTCGTTTTCCAGTTCACTTCTACTGTTTGGATCTATGACGGATGGAATACTGGTCGAACCTCATTCATATGATATCATTCTATAAAGAATGAGGACGGCGGGTTATAGAAAGGAACGAAAGAGTAGAAAAATATGAGAAATTCAAAGGGATTCTTGGGTGGGGGTCAGGAATGCAATTTTTCGATTCAGTATGGATAAAAGATCTTCCTATGTTATACTATTCAATTCTCGACGATGAATTGATTTGATAGATCAGATATTGTTATTCATGATATTAGAATCCGATTCAGTATCATCAGGATTTCATTAATCCCATTGAATTTCAAAATTATGGAGAAGGATTGATCATCTCTATGGGATTAGATCCCGATTTCTTGCGAAGCAAAATAAAATTAAATTATGAGATTATGGAAGTAAATATACTCGCATTTATTGCTACTGCGCTGTTCATTCTAGTTCCTACTGCTTTTTTACTTATCATCTACGTAAAAACAGTCAGTCAAAATGATTAATTTGAATGAAACTTGAGTTAGTCTAATTTTATTAGTTGAGTTCTTTTAAAAATGATTCAATAAATGAAAGAAAGGGATGACAATTCCAAGTCTTAAATTAAATGAGCAGACTGGATTGAATCCTCGGTGTATGTATCCAATAGATGAGATAGTACGGTGGGGAGAACTATATGAACCTTTCTACCGTACTATCTATTGTATGAAGATATGGAATATGGAATTGATAGAGATCAATTTAAAATCAATCTACATACATACATGTGGATGCAAATCCATAAATTCATTATCACATATTATATATAATATATATATATAGATTCAAATAGCACTCCCATTCCATCTCTTCGCTCCACCCATCCATTCGTTTTTATTTTGATGAATCCGAAATAATCTAACGTTAATAACTGAATTGTACTAATTCATAGGTTTCTCTTTCATTAATCTTTCATTAAGTTAATAACTTTCATAATGATAATCAGTAATCAGGATAGATTTTTTTTTTTGATTAAATGAAGTAGTAGAACTAATTAATTTAACTATTGCGAAAGAGTGGAGGAGTAGTATGTGCATATACAAAAGAAAGGCAAGTAATTTTTTTTAGAATTAAATTCCGAAGAAAAAGAAAGAATTGTGAATTGGATGATCTGTACTAGACGATCCAAGGAGTTCTATGGTAAGTTATTCGTATCTGGAAAAGGGGTAGTAGACCTTTTTTCATGCTTGAACCCTGATGGTGAGGCGATAAAGCATAAATAAAATGCCAGGAGTCTAAGGTAAGTGGATCACCGGGCGCTCTTCTTTTCTTATGCGTAGCCTCTCCAGGGTTAGGTCGCCTACAGTATCAAGTTGTATCTACTCTACATAATAGCAGAACGACTCCCCCTTTGAACAGTAAAGAGGGAAAGAAATCAAATAGGGATTGTTGCTCCTCATTGTAATATCCATAATGATGTTAATGTTATGCCATAATGATGTTAATGTTATGGTAAGAAAGAACGGGTTCATCAAAATGAAATGGAAGATTTTGGAGGAATCAATTTGATTGGAAAAAATCAATTTTCTATCATTATCAGGGGAGTTGCTTTGATTTTCAAAATACGAACGCGGGAATAATTGAGATAGCGGATCCAAAGGTTAAATGAAAATGAAAGGTAATTAATTACTAAATTTCTGTGGAATTTTGAGATGGAAGATATGTTTATTTAAACATAAAACGATCTAATTATGAAATTAAACAATTGATACAAGCTGATTACTCAACTCAATTACACTCAATTAGTAGTACCCTTAGAGTCCACTTCTTCCCCATACTACGAGTGAAAGGGAAAACGTAAAAACTACCATTAAAGCAGCCCAAGCGAGACTTACTATATCCATGTGAATCATGCCCCCTATCTCGATGAATATGAAGGAATTGTTACATTATTGATCCCTAAAATAATAATAGGGGAATTGGTGGTGCAGAGTCAAAAAAAAAGAGATTATGACTTAAAGCTATTGACAAACCGATCAAATGGATCCGCTTGTATTGTAACAAGTCTCTATTTCCTATATAGGATTGATTTGTGGTGAGGAAGAATTAAGCACAAGCGCAACAGATACACGTTACCCATTGGAAGTATCAAGGGGATGTTACTAGGGGAATGGAACATGTCGTAATAGTAAGATCTATTCTTTGTTTTGTTGCGTTTCATAGGGAAAATATATCCACATATATACCATCAAGATGGATAACTGTCTCTCCCTAAGTTAAACCTTACTATCTCTGTTTCTGTGAAACAATCGGTAGACACCCTATTACATTGCTACATTGCGGGGGTTACCACAGAAAAATTAAAAATTCTTTTTTGACTTTCTTCTATAGGGGCCAGTTAACCATTCACTATTGAATGACTGGCTGAGCACTGAAATCCTATCGCGAGTACGGCCTGTATACAAAGTATCTTCAGCCCTCTCCACAACCCCTAGGATTTCCCCCGTGGCGAATCTAAGCGAGATCTAATTCACGACTGAATCAGGAGACCCTACAGTGGGCATTGGTAGGGTATGGTAATTAGGAAAGATTGATAGTTATAGTCTTTCCTATAAGTTGGATCCTCGGAGCAAAGATTTACAGCCCTTCTTTCATAGAACCTGCGTATTTTGAAGCGGATTCTGAAGATAAATAAAATAAAGTATCAACGGTCCTTTTCGTCCACCGGGCAAGAATCAGGCCAGTTATATCAGCGAAGCAGGATTCCGAGCCATTTGTTGTGTTGATCAGGCGACACCCGGATTTGAACTGGGGAGAAAGGATTTGCAGTCCCCCGCCTTACCACTCGGCCATGCCGCCAAAAAAGAAATAAGAAATAATAAAAGGGCGTAAATACTCTTTTTGGAGAGGGTTACTGAATCATTGGTTTTTATTGGATTTGCATCTTCCAATTCTGTTTTCCTTATCCTATCCATCTTTTTACCCAACTTACTCTTCCTCTAGTTGAGATCATTTTCTTAGATTTTCTTAGATCTATTGTATAGTATCTCAACATAAGACCTAAAAACTTCCCTTTTTATTGATTGCATTGAAATAAAAAGAAAATAAAGAAT